ATAATCTCATTTTTCAATTATTCAATCATTTCATTTTACCAAGTTCAATGTTAGCGAGATTAGTCAACATTTTTATGTTTCGATGCAACAGCAAGATGCTATTTGTAACAAGTAGTTTTGTTGGTTGGATAATTGGTCACATTTTATTCATGAAATGGATTTTTCTTAAATTATTAATATAATATAATAATATTAATAATTAATTATAATTATATTAATTAAAAAATTAAATTAAAGTTAAAGAAGTTAAAGACTTAAAGAAAGACTTAAAGATTCAAAAAGTAGTAAATTACTAAAAAAATGGATACATAAGAAAAATAAAAGAACAGATAAGAAGAAATACGTCCCCCCCCTACCGATTTAATAACCTCTGCTACAAAGAAACTGATAAGACCAACTCCATTTGGAATTCCATCAATTATTCGTCTATCAAAAAAATGAGTGAATTCGGCGAATTTTCTCGTCCCCACAATCAAGAATGTTCCATAAAAGGCATCTATGTACCCTCGATTATATGACCAATCATATATAGCATTTTTTATTTTGTCATAAAAATTTCTCCTAGGCCCCATTTTAAAAAATGAATTAATTAAGTCCAAATTTTGAAAAGATGAATAAACAGGTTTATATAAAAAAAATGCTATAAATATTCCGAAAGAGGCTATACTGACTGAAAAAAAGGCATCTTTACAAAATTCATACCAATCTATTGAATTATCTGAATTTTTATGTAAAAGATTTATAGACGGGGTTAACCATTTTGTTAATATATCCACGTCTTGATTTAAAGGAATTCCTAAGAATCCAACGAACAAAGTAAATATAATTAATATAAGTATTGGGAATAACATCGTATTATCCGATTCATAAGGATACAAAGAAGTCTTGGTATTGCCAAAATTCGGAATAGAAAGAAAGGGTGGGGTCGTATTTCTTACATTCTCATCAATTTTATATACTCTATTTGAAAAAAAAGAAGGACGTCCATTCTTATTCATTTTTAATAAAGTTACCAAACGAAAGTTTTTGTTACTTATTTTTGAACCTTCTTTACCCCATAGCGATATTGAATATAAGGGGGTATTCCTTTTTCCACTGTAATTTTGAAAATGAACGTTTAAATGTCCTTCAAAAGTAAGTAAATAAATCCGACACATATAAAATGCCGTTAATCCCGCCGTAGACCAAGCTATTATTGCAAAAATAGGTGAATACAACCAACTATCATTAAGAATTTCATCTTTGGACCAAAAACAAGCAAGGGGTGGAATACCGCAAAGAGAAAGTGTACCTAATAAAAAAGAATTTTTTGTAATTGGTACATGTTTTGTTAAACCTCCCATAAGCACCATATTCTGACTTTTTTTTGGACAATACCCAACAAGAGTTTCCATTGAATGAATAACGGATCCCGATCCTAAGAACAATAATGCTTTAGAATAAGCATGAGTAATCAAATGAAATAAAGCACTCCGATAAGACCCCATACCTAAAGCTAACATCATATAACCCAATTGAGACATTGTGGAATAGGCTAAACCCCTCTTAATATCTTTTTGAGCAAGAGCTAAAGTAGCCCCTAAAAAAACTGTTATTATCCCTATCAAAGAGATAAAATTCATTATGTGGGGTATGACTATGAAAAGAGGCATAAGTCGGGCTACAAGAAAAATGCCCGCTGCTACCATCGTAGCAGCATGTATAAGGGCTGAAATAGGAGTCGGCCCTTCCATCGCATCAGGTAACCATACATGAAGAGGAAATTGTGCAGATTTAGCAATCGCACCGGCAAATAAAAGAACAGCGCACAAGGTAACAAATAAAAAATCGACCTCATTATTAGAAATCAAATTATTGAATATTTGGAATAAATCACGAAATTCAAAACTCCCCGTTACCCAATAAAACCCTAAAATGCCTAATAATAAACCAAAATCGCCAACACGATTAGTTACAAAGGCTTTTTGACAAGCCTTTGCTGCAACAGGTCGTGTGAACCAAAATCCTATTAATAGATACGAACACATTCCAACTAATTCCCAAAAAATATAAATTTGTATCAAATTTGAACTAGTAACTAATCCCAACATAGAAGTACTGAAAAAACTCATATAAGCAAAAAATCTCAAATACCCATGATCATGAGACATATAATTATCACTATAAATAAGAACCAAAATTCCAACAGTAGTGATTAGTATTGACATAATAGAAGTAAGTGGATCGATCAAGTATCCGAATTCTAACGAAAAATCATTATTAATAATCCAAGACCATACATATTGATAGACAGAACTACTATTTATTTGCTGAATAGAAAGATTCATGGAAAAAATCATGACTATACTTAACAACAAAACGCTCTGAAAAGCCCACATACGGCGAAGACTTTTTGTTGCCGTCGGAAAAAGAAGAAGTCCCAACCCTATTAACATAGGAACTGGAAGTGGAAGAAAAGGTATTATCCACGCATATTGATATGTCTGTTCCATAAAAAAAGTTTTTTATTCTTAATTAATTGTTTCCGATTCACCGGATCTTACCTTTCGAAAAAGTCAATAAAAAATCAAGATATGCACTAACTGATTTAAGAAGTTTATATTAGTATTTATTAATAGTATTTATTAATATTAATTATTCTGAGTCTTTTCAAAACCGTTCAAATATTCAAAAAAGAAGTTACAATTGGTCAAATGATATGACCAAGTGACATATAAAAAAACGAACACTTATAATAGGAAAATAAAAATATAATAATTTATCGTAATCAAAATTTATATTCATAGAGCAAGGATAAAAATTTATCCTAAAAAGAGTACTTGATGCTGATACGAATTATAAGATTAACTAAGGTCATCGGTCTAATGAAAAAACTCTTGATTTTAGTTAGTTTATTTCAATTCATTAACTAATTTTGAATTAATTAACTAATTTTGAATTAATTAACTAATTTTGAATTAATTAACTAATTTTGAATTAATTAACTAATTCATTATGGGATTGATTGTTTTCCATTTCAATCAAAACAATTTATTAGTAAAGTTTAGAAAAATATGGAACTAAAATGAACTTTTTAGCGAGAAAGGATCAAAAATGACTGAGATCCTTTTTTATCAAACCACGTATCTTTTAACAGATTTATTACTAGTCTCATTCGAATTTTAAAATTGAATTTAGTTGTATTTTTTTCTAGTTTGACTATCTATTTATTAGTCAAAAGTACAATCCTGGTATTTTATTAGATGTAAATCAAGTATAGAATGCCGAAAATAAAGGTCTTTTAGATTCTTATTTTATTTTATTAAGTTTGATTTGATTTGATTTCTATGACATGCAGATTCTAAAGATATAACTTTGAGAGATAAACAACGCGAACTAATAGTTTAGTTCCAAACCAAAAATTTTTGGTTTTACGGAATATTTTGTTATTTCGAGTCATTTTTGATCCAGTTTTCATGGATCTTTGACATATCTATATTTCTTTTTTATTTTATGAAGATCTTTTTTATTTTATGAAGAGAATATTATTTAGAGAAAAAATAGATTAAGAATATTAATAGAACAATGGATGTCTTTCACATCCAACTATAACAATGAGTAACTTTTAAATGGCAGTTCCAAAAAAACGTACTTCGATATCAAAAAAGCGTATTCGTAAAAATATTTGGAAAATGAAAGGATATTGGGCGTCGTTAAAAGCTTTGTCATTAGGGAAATCTCTTTCTACCGGGAATTCAAAAAGTTTTTTTGTACGACAAACAAATAAGTCCTAAAATATTGGAATAATCGAAATGCATTTGATTCAAAAAATTGGATCAGTAATTTGTTAATATAAAATCTTTGTATGTTTTCGCTCATATTTTGGTGGTGGGGAGTCTTTTTTTCCCCATCGACCTTTACAATTCCAATAAATAAAATTTTTTATCTTTTTCGGGAAGGGCAGATTGTTGAAACTAATGGATTCCATGTTAAAAACTAACTTCTTAATTTATTGCATTTACCATATGTAATGGATTTACCATATATCTCCAATTTTCAGATCATCAATAAAAGAATCAATAAAAGAACTTGATTGTTGAGATATTATTATGTACAAGTGTCAATTTGCAGTACTCCAAATACAAAATAGTTTTAGATTCATTGAGAAAATTGCTTTTTTGTTTCAAATTTATGATTATGAAATAAGATAAACCAGAAATAATGACATGACAATAAGCGTAAAAAATGAAAAAAGTTTTTTTATTCTAGCGAGAGATTTCTATAGCTGCAAGAGTTCGATTTTAGAATCGCATAAACTACGTAAAAAGCCCTAAGTGGGCACTTAAAGGAAAATAAATGAAACTAATGAATCTTCAAATTGACTTTTGAACTCATTTTTTTTATCAATTTCATTTTTACTAAAAAAACATATTTGATTGAATTGACTTGTTCAATCTCGACTATTGAATATAAATAGGCTATTATGAATTCGAGCAAGCCGCTATGGTGAAATCGGTAGACACGCTGCTCTTAGGAAGCAGTGCTAGAGCATCTCGGTTCGAGTCCGAGTGGCGGCATGCCATCTTCTAAACGAGATCCAATAGATCCTAAATAGATCCTATAATAAAAATAAATTAAATTCCCAATAATTAATATTAATATGGGGGATCCCCACCTTTTTTCTTTTTTATGATATTTTCAACTTTAGAGCATATATTAAATCATATTTCCTTTTCTATTGTTTCAATTGTGATTACAATTCATTTGATAACCTTATTGGGCAATGAAATCATAAAACCATATGATTCGTCAGAAAAGGGGATGCTAGCTACTTTTTTATGTCTAACAGGATTATTAATCACTCGTTGGATTTATTCGGGCCATTTCCCACTAAGTGATTTATATGAATCATTAATTTTTCTTTCATGGAGTTTCTCCCTTATTCATATAGTGCCCTATTTAAAAAAACGAAAAAATTATTTAACCACAATAACTGCCTCAAGTACTATTTTTAGCCAAGGCTTTGCTACGTCGGGTCTTTTAAATGAAATACATAAACCCACAATATTAATACCCGCTCTACAATCGGAGTGGTTAATAATGCACGTAAGTATGATGATATTGAGCTATGCGGCTCTTCTTTGTGGATCATTATTATCAGTAGCACTTCTAGTCATTACATTTAGAAAGATTTTTTATAGTTCTAAAAGTAATAATTTATTAAAATTAAATGAATCTTTTTCATTTGGTGAAATCCAATACAATAATGAAAGAAACAATATTTTTAAAAAAACTTCTTTTTTTTATGCTAAGAATTATTACAAGGCCCAATTGATTCAACAATTAGATTATTGGAGTTATCGTGTGATTAGCCTAGGATTTATCTTTTTAACCATAGGGATTCTTTCAGGAGCAGTATGGGCTAATGAAGCATGGGGATCATATTGGAGTTGGGATCCAAAGGAAACTTGGGCTTTTATTACTTGGATCATATTCGCAATTTATTTGCATACTCGAACAAATAAAAATTTGCAGGGGACAAATTCCGCAATTGTGGCGACTCTAGGCTTTCTTATAATTTGGATATGCTATTTTGGGGTCAATCTATTAGGAATTGGGCTACATAGTTATGGTTCATTTACGTTAACCTCTAGTTAAATAAAAGAAAAGTTATTACGAATACAAACAGAGTGCAATACAGTGTATATAAAACACATTGTGTCAACCGGCGAGAACCGCGTGAATCACTACACTACTTGATTCACGCGGTTCTCGCAAAGACCAAGTATGTTGGGTGAAAATTTAAATTCATATTTTGTTTTTACTTTATTTAAAATTTCAGAGAATCAAAATCCTTCTTTTTTTTTCATTATCCAACCGACTCTTAAAAATCATAGGAGTTTTTTCTTTAAGAAACTTTAAGAAAACTATCTATAAAAATAATTAGATAGAATACCTTCAACCTTGTCAACTGATAGCGAAAGAACAAAATCAGGATACATACCAATACCTATTACAGGTAGAAAAATGGAGATGGAAACAAATAACTCGCGCGGTCCAGAATCAAAAACATAAGAGTTTGGAGTATTAAATAATTTATATCCATAGAACATCTGCCGTGACATAGATAATAAATAAATAGGAGTTAATATCATTCCAATTGCCATTACAAAAGTGATAGCTATTTTGGGCAGTAAAAGATATTTTTGGCTGGTAATTAGTCCTAAAAAGACTATAACTTCTGCAACAAAACCACTCATACCCGGTAATGCAAGGGAAGCCATGGAAAAGCTACTGAACATCGTAAATATTTTTGGCATGGGGATAGCTACTCCGCCCATTTCGTCGAGATAAACAAGGCGTATTCTATCATAACTCGTTCCTGCCAAGAAAAAAAGTGCAGCACCAATAAAGCCATGAGATATTATTTGTAATATAGCTCCATTGAGTCCCGTATCGGTTATAGAAGCAATTCCTATAAGTATGAAACCCATATGAGATACGGAGGAATAGGCTATTCTTTTTTTTAAATTACGTTGGCCGGGAGATGTTGAAGCTGCATAGATTATTTGTATTGTGCCTACTATCATCAACCAAGGAGAAAATATAGAATGAGCGTGTGGTAATAATTCCATATTAATCCGAATCAATCCATACGCTCCCATTTTTAATAAAATTCCGGCTAGAAGCATACAAGTACTGTAATGCGCCTCTCCGTGGGTATCTGGTAACCATGTATGTAGCGGTAGAATCGGTGATTTGACAGCAAAAGCAATAAAAAATCCAATATAGAATATTATTTCCAAAGCCACAGGATACGACTGATTAACTGATGTTTCAAAATTTAATGTTGGCTCATTAGAACCATATAAACCGATACCCAGAACTCCCATTAAGAGAAAAATGGAGCCCCCCGCCGTGTACAAAATAAATTTTGTAGCTGAGTAGAGACGTTTCTTTCCTCCCCACATGGCTAAAAGTAGATAGACCGGAATTAATTCTAATTCCCACATGATGAAAAAAAGTAAAAGGTCCCGAGAAGAAAATGATCCTATTTGACCACTGTACATTGCTAACATCAAGAAATGGAATAATCGAGAATCCCGAGTAATAGGCCAGGCCGCTAAGGTAGCTAAAGTAGTAATAAATCCTGTTAATAAAACGGGGCCTATGGACAGTCCATCTATTCCTAATTTCCAACGGAAATCAAAAAAACTGATCCATTTATAGTCGTCTACTAGTTGGATTAATGGATCGTCCAATTGGAAATGATAACAGAATGCATAGGTTGTTAGAAGAAGTTCTAGCATGCATATACATATAGTATACCACCTAATTACCCTATTTCCTTTATGGGGAAGAAAGAAAATTAAGGAACCCGCAAATATTGGTAAGACTACAATTATTGTTAACCAAGGAAATTTGTTCGTGGTAAAGACAAGATACGCTTGGACCAAAAAAACCAGTGCCAAAAAATATTTGATTTTTTGGCACTGGTTTTGGCGATAAAAAAAAAAATGG